GGCCATGCCGCCAAAATGATACAAAAAAATGGATCAGAATATCCCTCCTCTCAAAAAAACCAACGTATACCTTTTCAGTCACAAAAGAAAAGTCAAAATTTAGGGACAAATAGCAACCGTTAACTACAAATTCCGGAAGAATTCAGGAATCTTCATTTTTTAGAATCCTTCTCTATTTCCATTATATATAGAAGGAACTGTTAATATATGTCAATCAACTCCAGAATATCCATTTTCATTGTTACACATTATCTAATCGGGTATCTTCTATGTAATTATAGATTACAGGGAATTTTCAATAAATTCTCGTACTTTCATTTTTTTGCCAATTTTTCATTAAATAGATTGATGAATGAATAGAAAAAGGAACACAACATATGCTGTCTCGAACAAATAGGACTGCAATAACGTAAGAGACATATATAGATAGCTATAGCTGAAGTTAGATCTATGAATGTTTCATAAATCCAAGTCTTTTTATGCACTGCAATCCTCCAATTCTAAAATTTGTTTTTTTTATAGAAAAGCTAAACAGTCCAAATTTCACTTATTCGTTTTACTCGTATTCTTCCTATATTATAGGCAAATAATTGGAGTAAATAGCAGAATCATGGATAGGGAACTGTGCCAGTAACCTACCTAATCTTATTGTAGAAATTTTCAGGATCAAGGATTGGACCATGCAAACTAGAAATGATTTTTCTTGGATAAAGAAAGAGATTACCCGATCTATTTCCGTATTGCTCATGATCCATATAATAACTCGAGCACCCATTTCAAATGCATATCCCATTTTTGCCCAACAAGGTTATGAAAATCCTCGAGAAGCTACCGGCCGGATTGTATGTGCTAATTGCCATTTAGCTAATAAGCCCGTAGATATTGAGGTTCCACAAGCGGTACTTCCCGATACTGTATTTGAAGCAGTTGTTCGAATTCCTTATGATATGCAAGTGAAACAAGTTCTTGCTAATGGTAAAAAGGGGGCTTTGAATGTAGGAGCTGTTCTTATTTTACCAGAGGGTTTTGAATTGGCCCCTCCTCATCGTCTTTCGCCCGAGATTAAAGAAAAGATAGGTAATTTGTCTTTTCAAAGCTATCGTCCCACAAAAAAAAATATTCTTGTGATAGGCCCTGTTCCTGGGAAAAAATATAGTGAAATTACCTTTCCTATTCTTTCTCCAGATCCTGCTACTAAGAGAGATGTTTACTTCTTAAAATATCCTCTATACGTAGGCGGGAACAGGGGAAGGGGTCAGATTTATCCCGACGGAAGCAAGAGTAATAATAATGTTTATAATGCTACAGCAACAGGTGTAGTAAACAAAATAATACGAAAAGAAAAAGGTGGATACGAAATAACGATAGTAGATGCATCAGATGGACGTGAAGTGATTGATATTCTACCGCCAGGACCAGAACTTCTTGTTTCAGAGGGTGAATCTATCAAACTTGATCAACCATTAACGAGTAATCCTAATGTGGGTGGATTTGGTCAGGGGGATGCAGAAATAGTGCTTCAAGATCCATTACGTGTCCAAGGTCTCTTGCTCTTCTTGGCATCTATTATTTTGGCACAAATCTTTTTGGTTCTTAAAAAGAAACAATTTGAGAAGGTTCAATTGTCCGAAATGAATTTTTAGGAATGTGAATTTATCAACATATTAAGCTGGTAAAAAGAACTCCATTTTTGTTGATAAATTCAGTAAAGACCATTGGTTCTTTCTAGTTTTTGTATACTATATTTAGAAAATTCCTTGTACCGTAGAATTAGTCAGTCATAGTATGTATATTGTGAAGAAGACTATTTGGTTCTTGGTTTTTTTTCAACTGCACAATTAATTCGAACCATATGATTATGTCGCTGTTTTCAGATTTTAATGTTCTAGAAATCTTAGAATTTCTATTGTAATAGAATTAACTCGATACTAAACCTAAAAAAATAGATAGGTACAGAATATTAAGTAAAGTAGAAATAGAAAAGGGGAAAACAGGATTCGATTCTAGGATGGATAATTTGTCTTTTCCTAGAGTCCGATTCCTTATTCTTTATGTCGAAATAGATAGGTAGTGAAGGAATGGACAAACAAAAAAGAGCGGGAATTGAATTCACCAAATACAACTTTCTTAATTAACTTAAAAAAAAAAAAAGAATTGAATCATGAGTCTATATTAGAAATATATTTCTATTCGATTTCCATTCTAAGAAAAAGAAAACTCTTTCTTTTGGGTAATCTATAGTAAAAGAATTTAATAGGCTGTTTTCCAATTGTTTTAGAGAACGAATGGAGGGAGATACAATAAGGATTAGATCCAATGGAACTAACAGATGCAAATAAGAGTATGCAAAGGAATCTATCTTGATTCTTTCTTTTTTACTTAATGAAATGGGGGGAAAATAAAACATAGTTCCTACCTATTAGTAGGATTCATTACCTTACTACTTCTAAGTATATTTTTTATTTATGCTTTCAATTTTTCAATTCTACTCCAAATCTGATAAGAACTTGCTAGATGTTCTAATTGGATGTTTCGTCAATGGTGTTAGGACGGAATGGAATCCTTTTTTGACTCTGTACCAGCGATTCCACTATTATTATAAGATATTCTCCAATTTTTAGTGAAAAAGAAAAACAAAAAGAATACAAGAAAAATCAGTAAACAATAAAAAAAGAATTAATAAAAGAATTTATTCATATTGATATAGATAGGAGACATAATTGACATGGATATAGTAAGTCTTGCTTGGGCTGCTTTAATGGTAGTTTTTACATTTTCCCTTTCCCTTGTAGTATGGGGAAGAAGTGGACTCTAAAGGTAATACTAATGGAGTTAAGGGATCAAACTGTCTCAATTGTTTTATAGCTGGGTTCCTCCAGAACTATTTTAGTTATTTTATTAATACTAATTAATGAAATGGAATTCTATCTGGATTTAGAAATTCTCTTGTATTCCTTCCAGTGGTGTAATATATTCCATGTATATATAATATTGAAAAAAACTCTTTGAATCAAACAAATATTTCAATTGTTGCCATCTTGATATCCCGGGAATCCATATAATTGGAAACGGATTACTATTCCAAACCAAATTATTTGGAATATTTCTATTCAATTTAATTAATTTAAATTTTGGAATACTAAAAAGATTATTTATTTATTTTGATTTATTAGTTACCGGGATTCTGAAAAGAATCTGAAATCTAAAAATGAAAATAAGAAGAATCAAAATTGCGTTGCTTTTGAATTATTTCAGATTGATTGGAACCAATACAAATAGAATAGATTTATATGAAATAAAGAAAAATGTGGACGCCATGGAATTGACATTCCATATATCTATAGATCGATATCCATATATCCATATGAAAAGAAAATGATAGATTGGTTCCTCCATATGAACTCTTTTTTTTTTTTTAGTAAAACATTCTATTTTGATCCTACCGTAATAGAGAATATAGTAGAAAGAAATAGATTTGATTTCTTTCTACTATATCGATTTAATAGAATTCTGCTGGTTGTAGTCTGATCATTTTATTTAAAACAAAGATTAAAAGAAATACAAATCCTTTTTTCATTTTTTTCTTCAATCATTGCTAAGAAATAAGAAGTCATGTTTCAGTAAAATTAGTCACTTTGACTTACCGTTTTTACATAAATTATAAGTAAAAAGGCAGTAGGAACTAGAATGAAGAGTGCAGTAGCTATAAATGCGAGAATATTGACTTCCATAATCTCTATGTTTTCTTTCTCTTTAATTTCTAATAAATACTTCGGGATTTAATCCCATAGAAATAAAAAATCTTTCGTCACTAAATTCAATGGTATAAATAGGATCTCGATGATATCCAATCGGATCAATATCACGAATAACAATATGTGAGCTATCAAATCAATAATTCATGGTCGAGAATTGAATAGTATAACATCGGAAGATGTTTTATCCATACCAAATAAGAAAATGACTTTCTGATGCAATCAAAAAGTCCTTTTTCTTTCTTTGTCCGAACCTTTCCCTTAAACTAAAAAAGAAAGAAAAAAGGGGATACCCATTAGAATTAGAAATGATATTTTTTTTATTTTTATTCCCTTTCATACACGAAATCCATTGTTTTGGATTTGTATCCATCGGGACTGACGGGACTCGAACCCGCAGCTTCCGCCTTGACAGGGCGGTGCTCTGACCAATTGAACTACAATCCCAGGGAAAAAGTCGTATAGTATAGATCCATATTCTTACAATTTCATACAAACTCTTTGTTTTTCTATTTGAGATTCGAACCCCTGTATAAAGAGGCTTACTTCTATATATATTCCTATTTTGTTTGATGGGTCTGCACTTTATCGACACGGATGACTCGCATCGCAATCCGTTCGTTATTGCCAACTTGATTTCAAAATAAATGAATCAAGGAAACAAAACAAAAAAGAGTCTTTTTTTTTTTTAACTTTAACCCTTTCCTTAGACTTTAAACTTACGGATCCCGATAGGAATTTTGCAAAATCCGAATTTGTGGAAAAAAATAAATATGTAAGTAATATGGAAAAAAGACATAGGACTCGAGATTCTAATCTTCTGTATCCGAACCCATTGGTGATTTTAAGAGAACACCAAATGGGTTCTATCATTTCATGGTGTATCCGTAAATATTTTTGGGCCGAGCTGGATTTGAACCAGCGTAGACATATTGCCAACGAATTTACAGTCCGTCCCCATTAACCGCTCGGGCATCGACCCTGTAAGAATCCAATTTAGTCTTTATAATCCCTCATTTCCTTTCGTAGTACCCTACCCCCAGGGGAAGTCGAATCCCCGTTGCCTCCTTGAAAGAGAGATGTCCTAAACCGCTAGACGATGGGGGCAGCCTTGCCCGACCTCCATTCTACTATGTTCATAGTATGAACAGTTTTTTGAAATTGTCAATAGAATGGAATGATTCGATCAGAAGGATCTTCCCATCTTTCAGAATTCCTTACAATTTTTTGATTCATCCTTTCGATTTCGAAATTGTTCATTCCAATCACCAATCTAGAATTCAACAAAATAAAAAATAAAACGAAGTAATGCGAAAGAAACCAAAATAAACATAGAATCCTTTCTGGGAATAATTGATTTGCTGGAACAGGGGGGCGGGCATTAAGACCTTATTTCTTTCACTTTCATTCAGTGTTAAGAAGATTGAATTAGGTATATTTCTATTTCACACTAAGTCGGGAAATAAAAAACGAGAATGAATCCGGAAATTGAGTAAAAAAGGATAAAGATCAATAAGAATTGAGTTGAGGGACAGGATAGAATCTATTTATCAAAGATTCAGAAATATTTGAATTAGGTAGGGGTACATGTATCAATGAAATAAATTTCGTGTTATCATGAAGATGACTTCAATTCGAATGGGTTTTGAAAAATGGAATTCCATTGATATTTATGAAATCCAATATGAATAAATTCTTTTTTCACTATACTCGTCAATCCCATTTTTTGTTCGTTAATGAGTTGCTATGTACAAAAAATAGATCTATGTACATATATATAAATCAGATTTATATATATTTCGTATATATATAATAAGTATATGCAGTAACAAATAGATGTACTAAACTCATATTCATATTGGCTGATTCTGTATTCGGGAATTGACTCAAACGGCGGGCGCCCTTTTAACTCAGCGGTAGAGTAACGCCATGGTAAGGCGTAAGTCATCGGTTCAAATCTGATAAAGGGCTTTTTTTTTATCAAAAAATGATAACAGTCGTATTCCTATTTGAAGGAAGATATACAAATATTCTTGATATTTGTAAGAAGTTTCTGTTTGTAATAAAATAAAAAAAAAACTAATGAATAGTTGAATTTCATTATAAAAAATCGAATTTCGAATTTAAACTCTATTAATCATTCGAATAGAGTAAACTCATTCTAGTTAGAAAGGGAAATGGTATTCTTTTCTATATATATATAGATTTCTTTTTTTAGAATGTGATATTTGCTTGAATTGTCAGATACTGCTATTTTCGATTATTCCAATCAGGGAGAGATTCTAAAAAAAGTAAGTGGACCTAACCTATTGAATCAGAACTATATCCACTATTCTGATATTCAAATTGGATAGAAATGAAATTCGAACAGTGGATCTTTTTTTCTTTTGAATACCTTTTTTTTTGGTTCTAACTCTGCAAGAATCTGTCGATATTTCGGATAAAATCTTATTGTTCCTAGGAATCAATTGCTACTCCTCTCCTCCAGTGGAAGGGCTTATTCTAAGTTCCAACAGACAAGTCATTTGACTTCAAAATATCTTTTTTCCGAATACAAGAAAAGATCCAAATTGATTTCTATTATTTCTTTAAGATATGTCTATAAAAAGAATAGAAAAATCCATCAAATCATGACTTCGAGTATCAAACATTTGGTTTTCATATCTATGTATACGAGATTTTGAAGGCAATTAATGGACGAAACTTTCACTTAGAATCTATTATTATTAATAAAATTCCCTAGAATATTCAAAAATATGACAGATAGATAAAAAAATAAATAGAGAAAAATAGTCCAATTTATTACCTCGATCCGCAAGAAAGGGTATACGTCGGAATTAGATTAATCTGAATGACAGAAAAATAGAACAAAGAAGACAATAAAAGAAATCAATGTAAAATAGAAAGTCAAAATAGGATCCTCTAGTAGTTTTCTAGACATACAAATTCGAATAATATAGAAAACTATTTTTTTTTGATTTCACGAACAAGAATAATCTTATTTGATAAAAGCAGAGTAGTATGTCTGGGGATCCGCTGGTAACGAGAGTAAGAAAAGCGATCGATCATTTGTTTATGGAATAGTTCTTTAAAAAATGTATTTATAGGATTTATGAGTCATAAGACAATTTTCGAGTGATGACTTAGGGAATTTTTTTAGAATAGAAAGGAATAAGCCAATTAATTAAGTTAATGGATTTGACCTAGATTAGATATCAATCGACAAAAAAATAATTTTTCTATTCGAAACCCAGTAGAAAAGAAGGGACAGTCTACGAGAAATCATATCATATATAAAATGAAAAAAGCCTCGAAGGTTCCATCCCTGAAAATGCTAGGAGGTGTTTGGAAATGGTTTGAAGTAGTTGAATAGGAGGATTACTATGACTATAGCTCTTGGTAAATTTACCAAAGATCAAAATGATTTATTTGATATTATGGATGACTGGTTACGGAGGGACCGTTTTGTTTTTGTGGGTTGGTCCGGTCTATTGCTCTTTCCTTGCGCCTATTTTGCCGTGGGGGGTTGGTTCACAGGTACCACCTTTGTAACTTCATGGTATACTCATGGATTGGCAAGTTCCTATTTGGAAGGTTGTAACTTCTTAACTGCAGCAGTCTCTACTCCTGCTAATAGTTTAGCACACTCTTTGTTGTTACTGTGGGGTCCTGAAGCACAGGGAGATTTGACCCGTTGGTGTCAATTAGGTGGTCTGTGGACTTTTGTTGCTCTTCACGGTGCTTT